AAGGCAAGATACGTTTTACTGCAGTAAAGTGGTCATCTGTAGGAGATTGCATGTGTTGACAAACAGAGTTAACAGCAAAGGCCAAATCAGGTCTTGTAATAGTTATGCTCCAACGATGCTTCTGTACAGAGATGGATTATGAAATGGAGTAGAAGAGACTGCAGCAGAGGACTTTAAAGTGAATTGGAGAAGAGCAGGGCTTACAATTCAGCATAGCAGCTCTCTGGAGGAGATCCAACGCATATTTTTGCTGTTTTAAAAACAGTCCACGATCATTCTTGTCTTGAGTACCTCAATGCCAAGAAAATAGTTCAAGTTCCCGAAGTTCTTTATAGCAAACTGAGCACTTAATTCAGTGATTAGAGTGGAGATATAAGAGGTATCACTGCCAGTTATAATAATATCATCCACATAAACCGCAAGAATTGTAGTTCGCAAACTGTTAGTTTGAATAAATAACGAGGAATCACTACGGCTCATAAGAAAGCCTTTACTGATTAGAAAGCTATAAAACTTATCATACCAAGCGCGTGATGCCTGTTTAAGACCATACAATGCTTTCTGCAACTTGCAAACATAACCAGGCAGTGAGGGATCTTAAGGGGAGGGGTTGGTAGTGAAGGGAAGTCCAGGGCTGTGTCTGATCAGCTTACTGGGAGAATTCCAGGCGAGGGAGTATTGGTAAGGTTATGGAGGAAAGAGGAAATAGGATTTTGGGCATGGACAGGGAAAAGATGAGGCTCCTCTTTTCTTTAGAAGTGGTTTGTTGGGTAGCAATGTTTTCAACTGGAGAGGAAGGTCCTGAGGACGGGAGAGGAATGGAAAGCCGGGATGGCTTGGTAAGCAAGCAGGCACAAACTCCCAGTTCTTTCTCTTCTTTTTTTTTAAGTCACGATCAGAAAGGTTGAAATCCGGACTGGATCTGGGAAGCGCTGGTTCAAATCCAGCTCGTGACAAAGGCAGAAGTCAAAGTCTAAAACTATAGCCTAGCCCCGGAGGATTCCATTTCGATCCAAACCCGACAACTCACATCTTTCTTTATATACGAATACGAAATTAGTTCGACCTATTTTTTTTCAGACTGAATACCAATCTCGATGATAAAGATAACCAGGTTACGATCAGAGCCCTAGCGGGTTCTCTAGCTTTTTTTGGGTCCTCGGGCTAGACTTTCTACAACGACATCCAGGCGGTACTTGCTCTATTATCACGACATGGACTCGGGGACTTTCTTTTTTTCAGTAGCAAGGTGATGTCTTTCTGGATTGTGTTTGTATTCAGTAGGGTCTTGTTATGCCCATAAGTCACTCCCTTAGACAAGTTCCACTAGACCACCCAAAACTCTGACTTTTTGTATTGGGCCTGTCGATCCTTTCCTACGCTAGAGCCCGCCGGCTCCCTGTAGACGGTCCCAATAGAAAAAGGACGAGCTGCTAAGCTAACATGGAACGAGTCTCTCTTCCCTTGCTGCGGCTGGTCGCCTTAGTTCAGTCGAATGAGTTTTGAGAGGCGAAACCAAACCGCCTGACATCTATACAGCCTCGCTTCCAACGAAACGAATTCTGGTCTTTGCTCCTGATATTCCGAAATTGAGGATCAAGCTTTCGTGTGTCACTGATTTAGGGTTGCTTTATTGTCTGTAGCAGCGCGGTTGGATTCTGCTCGTTCGTGGGGGTCTCCCTTTATGGATGGAGGGTCTTGCCCTAATCCTCGGTCCGGGGTTTGCTGTTGAGGGTAACGAAAAGCTAAGCTCTAGGTTGGTTGGTGGTAGGTATAGAGCTCCTCCTTTTCTTTTTTTTTTAAGTTTTTTTCCTGTAGGAAGGTGCAATTCTCGGTCATAGGTAAAGCTCTCGCTCCCGTCCCCCTACCCAAACTGTCACTCAAAGGAGTCCCTTAAAAAGGAGACTTGTTATAATGAAAGCTATGCGCGGGGAAAGCTAATTTCCATTCTGTTGGTGCCTGATAGAGTGGCGCCCGTTTTACTATCATGAATTACTACTTCCCCTTTCATGTTCAAGGCGATCATCGTTCCTTCAAAGTCCACTCCGACGCCTCCAGGGACGATTTCGCCCCTCAAGGGATCTCTTTCGTCAAGTACGTACGTGTAGGATTCGTAATCCTCGGATTCATCTCCAGTAGATTGAGGGCTAACCCCTTCCAAGGGTCTCAACGTGGATAACAGAGGGGTAGGCTTGATGATCCAGCCTTTCCAGCAAGCATATTCCAGCCCCGGGATTCTTTCCTCGAGTTGTGGGAAGACTATCTTTTCCAGAAGGAACCGCAGTAAGACAAGGCCCAAGGGGGAGAAGTTGGCGAAGCCTGCCAGGTTTCTCAGTTCTTCTTCTCCCCATTCTTCCAATTCACCGCTATTCCTAATCGTCGGCATTTCTAAGAATGCGGAAACTCAATCTAAGACCTCGGGATGTAAGTGAGGCTCAAGTCGTTCCAAAAGGGTTAGGTGGTCCGCGCTCATGTGAATGTGGTGAATATCAATTATATCGATCTTTGCGAGTGGGCCTAGCCTATTGTTCCAGTCCAGGACCCGACTCCAAAAAGCAATTTCACTATTATCTTACTCTTGAAAATAGTTAGAAGATGAGGAAGGCAGTTTCTGATTCAAGACGGCACCGAGAGCCCTACAGACGAGTTCATCCCTTGGTTCAGCCACAGTTCTATCCGGTACCACGGGGTTGCCATCCGACCCCATATTCAATTTTTAAGCGCTTTCTACGAGAGATCCAGTACTGAATCATAAAAAGGATGCACAAACTGAAAGGGTCAAAAGGAGATTGAACCTCCTTTAAAGGAGAGAATGAATAGGAGCCATTCAACAAGTCCCCTTGAATTTGTAATATGTCACTATCACTAAGGTGAATGTTCTCACGATCACGAGTAAAGATGTTCTCGACTTCAAAAACTACAGCCCCAATACCACGACTGTTATGGCTGAAATAGCGACTCTTATAACTAGAAAAAATAATTCGGAAAAAACTCTCAAGTTGTTTTCTAGTAACTGTAGGAGTCGTTAGTTCCGCTGCTCTGGGAGAGAATTCCATCATGAAATTCAAGATCGAGTCAAGCAGGAAGTTCAAGGCGGAGGACTTCGATTGGTAAACCGAGTCACGACCGAGTGAGGATCTTACTCTTCCTGAGTCATCTCGACTAAATGGAACTGTCTAATCTTACTCTCAGGAAGTTAATTCCCCGATCAGATGATATAATCGTCTTCAAACAGCCTTCCCGTGCATACTATATCTTGTAGCAAGCTTCTTACTTACTGCTAGCCAATAACAAGACTTTCATATCCTCATCTATCTCATCTAGGGGGTTACACATGATTATGAAAAGTGGAAATTGCATTAAGTGATGACAGAACACTACCCGGCCTCTAATAAAGTAGCTTAGTTCAATCATACCACTCTTGTACATGTTATGGGAGTCTAGCTCGCTCTGCCCTTGTCCAGTAACCATTCTGAGGGGGCCAAGGAACTAGGGGAAAGTGAGAGAATGAAAAAGAGATGCCTGCTGTACAAGACGGCTGTCATTTGCGGAAGCAAATCATTGGTGTGCTCACCCTACGGGGTCTGTCTTACGAAACTACTTCGGTCGCTAACTCGGTGCCCTTAAGGGTATGGTACCTTCTTAGCATGCTATACTATACGACGACGTGGCTCCAAACGGGGGAACTCGGTTGTTAGGGAACAGTAGCAGTCAGTAAGGCTTTACAAGGAAAAAGGAGCAAAAGGGCGAGGTTTTTCGCGGGGCATCCCATACTTCATTTTCTTCTTGCAGTCGGAAATACGGGATGAGGAGAGAACTACTTCTTCAAAAAACTCTAACTGCAAGCAACTGAGATAAAGGAAAGTGATTTGGTCTAAGTCGAGATTGGGTTGGTGTTCAGTGTACCGCACATACGCGATGAATCATATGTGCTTAATTGTTTTAGTAATCATTGAACGTTCGTTGCGAATGGACTCATTGCAGTCAATTCTGAGGCTTCCTTGGGAAGCCCACTTCAACTTCTCTTCCGGGGGCTTGCTTTTCTTTTGGCTTTCTAATAACACCCTTCAAACCGAATGAATGAATCGGCGAAGAAAATGTTAGGATGGGCTGCTGGTCGAGCTAGCTCTAATCGAACTGTGACATCACGTAAAGTAAGTGTCAAGCCAATATAAAAACTAAAAAAGAGCGCCGTGCTAGAGTGCAGGCGCTTCAGCAACGGGAAGGACATAGCTTTTGAATCAACGAAGCACTCTGTCGGCGGAGAAGTTTCATTTCATAAGAGAAGAAAGGTCCACAGAAGGTTGGGAAGTAGTACGCCCGGTTCACCAGGTTCTACCACTGCAGGGCTCAATCAGGGTGTGAAGGATGCGCAGTTGCGTATCGAGTAGCAAAGGGGTGTCGCGGAAGCCCTTGTCAGCAATAACATATTAGAGCTTTGCTCGTTCTGCTAACCCACAGGACGTGGCAACCCAAGTATGTTATAATCTCCGTGGTTGGAGTGCTGACTAAATAGGAAGCTGAAAATCGCGCGAAACAATGCGTCGACTGTTTCCTTCATCACTCCTGATTTGGATAAAAAGAAAGAATATCCTTCGACCGTTATCTCCTCATCTTCCTATTTATAAGCCACAGCTCACTTCAACGTTTTCAATTTTCCAAAGTAGAGATTCTTCAAGTAAGGAACGAGCAGGAAAGGAAGATAATTCTGCAATGCTAACTAACAATAATTCTAACATACCTACCGAGCGACTTATTGAGTTATTGGATAAACGGTTTTATATGATAATTTGTGTATTGGTCCTATTTGTAGTTTTATTTTTTCTTTATTTATTTGTAAGTCTTTATCTATACTATTTGACATTAGAAGAAATCATCGACTGGAATAAGAGCCTGGGTATGCCGATCGATATATCTTATGGATGGAGAGAGGGTGTAAAGTTAAGCACAGGACTCAAGCTTCGTAGTTAGGGCACAGTACTGTCATCACATCGGGCTGA